GTTGATGTAGCTTACCTACTAAAGCACAGCACTGAAGATGCTGAGACGAATTATAAACTATTCCAACAACACAAAGGTCTGGTCCTGGCCTTATTATCAATTATGGCAAAACTTACACATGCAAGTCTCCTCACCCCCGTGAAAACGCCCTATTTCTCCTACTTAGAGGAAAAGGAGCTGGTATCAGGCTCAATACGCCCATAACACCTAGCCCCGCCACACCCCCAAGGGTACTCAGCAGTGATCAACATTGTAAACTAGCGCAAGCTAAATTCAGTTACTAGCCAAAAAAACCGGTCAATCTCGTGCCAGCCACCGCGGTTATACGGGCAGGTTTAAATTGATAACATCGGCACAAAGCGTGGTTAAATAATATTATAATAAAGCAAAAATTAAGCCCAGCTGTGATATGCTTTCGCTTTTAAGAACCCCAATTACGAAAGTAGCTTTAATCCTAATTGAACCCACGATCGCTAGGACACAAACTGGGATTAGATACCCCACTATGCCTAGCCCTAAACTTTGATAACCCTTCGCCTGGGGACTACGAGCGTTAGCTTAAAACCCAAAAGACTTGGCGGTGCCCTATACCACCTAGAGGAGCCTGTTCTATAATCGATAATCCCCGATTTACCTCACCATCTTTTGCCAATACCGTCTGTATACCTCCGTCGCCAACTGACCCCTCAAGGGTAATAGTCGGTTTAATGGCCTACCACCAGTAAGTCAGGTCAAGGTGCAGCGAATGAGATGGGAAGCAATGGGCTACATTTTCTACCAATAGACCATACGAAAGATCACTATGAAATCTGGTTGGAAGGCGGATTTAGCAGTAAAAAGAGACTAGAGTGCTCTTTTTAAGCCGGCTCTAGGGCGCGCACACACCGCCCGTCACCCTCTTCGACCCCATTTTTAACAATTTATAATACTTTCTCGGATTATAGAAGAGGTAAGTCGTAACATGGTAAGTCCACCGGAAGGTGGACTTGGAACAAAATGTAGCTTAATAAAAGCCTTTCGCTTACACCGAAACGACATCTGTTAAACCCGGATCATTTTGACGCCCATAATCTAGCCCAAACTTATTACCTCTCACCAACACCCCTCATCCCCTATAAAATAAAACATTCTTAATCTCAAGTAAATGCGATTGAAAAAGAATTTGGAGCAACATAATTAGTACCGCAAGGGAAAGATGAAATAGAAGTTAAACAAATATTCAAGCACAAAGTAGCAAAGATTACAGCTTGTACCTTTTGCATCATGGTCTAACTAGTCAAACCAGGCAAAAAGATTTTTAGTCTGACCCCCCGAAACTAAGTGAGCTACTCCGAGGTAACCTTAGAGTGAACCCGTCTCTGTAGCAAAAGAGTGGGACAACCTCCGAGTAGAGGTGACATACCTATCGAACTTAGTGATAGCTGGTTACTCAAGAAAAGAATATTAGTTCAATCTTATGAGGAACAAGCACAAGTTTTTAAAAACAAGCAAACCCTACCTCCTAAGACCTATTCAATAAGGGTACAGCCTTATTGAAAAAGGATACAACCTAGCACCCAGGTTAACGATTATTGCATTATTTAGATCAAGTTGGCTTAAGAGCAGCCACCTTTCAAACAGCGTCAAAGCTTATTCTATTATTTATCTTAATACCAATCTCTACACAGAATCCGGCACCAATATTGAGTCGTTCTATACTTCTATAGAAGAGTTAATGTTAGAACTAGTAACACAGAATTTATTTCTCTCTATGTAAGTGTAAATCAGATCGAATAAATCACTGATAGTTATCCAGCACGAAACTAATGTAGTAACCTCACTAGAAAACTCTACAATTCTCTACTCTGTTAACCTAACACAAGAACATAAGAAAAAGATTAAAAGACAAAGAAGGAACTCGGCAAATTAAAGTCCCGCCTGTTTACCAAAAACATCGCCTTTTGAATATTATATAAGGTAATGCCTGCCCAGTGACCATGTGTTCAACGGCCGCGGTATTCTGACCGCGCGAAGGTAGCGTAATCACTTGTTTTTTAAATAAAGACTAGTATGAACGGCCACACGAGGACTTAACTGTCTCCCTTGTCCAATCAGTGAAACTGATCTCCTCGTGCAGAAGCGAGGATATTACCATAAGACGAGAAGACCCTATGGAGCTTTAAACTAAAATCAACTATTTTTAACTTCTCTCCAAGGAATTAACAGATAATCAAATATGCTTGATATAAGTTTTAGGTTGGGGCGACCATGGAGAAAAAGAAATCCTCCCTGATGACTCACAAACCAAGAGCCACGGCTCTAAGTATTAAGATACTTAACTTCCATTGACCCATTTTATGATCAACGAACCAAGTTACCCTAGGGATAACAGCGCAATCCATTTCAAGAGTCCCTATCGACAAATGGGTTTACGACCTCGATGTTGGATCAGGGCATCCAAGTGGTGCAACCGCTACTAAAGGTTCGTTTGTTCAACGATTAAAGCCCTACGTGATCTGAGTTCAGACCGGAGTAATCCAGGTCGGTTTCTATCTATGACTGAACTTTTTCTAGTACGAAAGGACCGAAAAAGTAGAGCCTATTAATACTCAAGCTCTAGCTTAAAACTATTGAAAACTTCTAAAATAATTATAAGCCAATATTAATTTCCCTAAGACCCGGGCGCTAGTGTGGCAGAGACTGGTAATTGCAAAAGCTCTAAGATCTTTTTCCCAGGGGTTCAACTCCCCTCGCTAGCTATGACCCCCATCCTCCACATTCTGGGCTTCTTAATTAACCCCATTCTTTACGTTGTTCCTATTTTACTAGCTGTTGCCTTCCTAACCCTTCTTGAACGAAAAGTTCTGGGTTATATGCAACTGCGTAAAGGTCCCAATATTGTTGGGCCCACCGGTCTACTTCAACCAGTAGCAGACGGCATCAAGCTTTTTATTAAAGAACCAGTACGACCTTCATGATCCTCCCAAACCTTATTCTTTATTGCTCCCACTATAGCCCTCTCGTTGGCTTTAATTATTTGGTCACCAATTCCTATGCCATTCACCTTGACAGATCTTAATTTAGCCATTCTCTTTATTCTTACTATTTCAAGTCTCATAGTTTATTCTATTCTTGCTTCTGGGTGAGCTTCAAACTCCAAATATGCCCTAATTGGAGCCTTACGAGCAGTTGCTCAAATAATTTCCTACGAAGTTGCTCTAGGTCTCATTATTCTTTCTATAATCATCTTTACCGGGGGATTCACCCTATTCAACTTTAATATTACACAAGAAAGCATTTGACTTGTAGCCCCTAGCTGACCCCTAGCCACCATGTGATTTATCTCTACTCTAGCAGAAACTAATCGAGCTCCCTTTGATCTTACAGAAGGTGAATCAGAACTGGTCTCTGGGTTTAATGTAGAATATGCAGCAGGCCCATTTGCCTTATTTTTCTTGGCGGAATATGCTAACATTATAATAATAAACACTTTATCAGCAATTTTTTTTCTAGGCCCATCCCATCTCCCTCTCCCTGAATTTTCCACCATAGCACTAATAGCAAAAACAGCCCTTCTCACTGTACTTTTCTTATGAGTCCGTGCCTCCTACCCCCGCTTTCGATATGATCAACTTATGCACTTAGTCTGAAAAAACTTTCTTCCAATTACTTTAGCCCTAGTCTTATGGCATATTGCCATCTCCCTCTCTTTCGCAGGACTAGCCCCGCAATATTAGGACATGTGCCTGAAAGTTAAGGCTTACTTTGATAGAGTAACATATAGGGGTTCAAACCCCCTCATTTCCTTTAGAGGGGGGGGAATCGAACCCTCACCTAAGAGATCAAAACTCCTTGCACACCCACTTATACTTCCCTCTAGTAAGGTCAGCTAATTAAGCTTCTGGGCCCATACCCCAGCTATGTAGGTTAAAATCCTTCCTTTACTAATTAACCCCACCGCCCTATCCATATTTGTATCCGCCCTGGGCCTAGGCACAATTATCACCTTATCAAGTCATCACTGACTTCTAGCCTGAGCTGGTCTAGAAATTAACACCCTTGCCATCATCCCCCTGATGGCCTCTATACACCACCCACGAGCCATTGAAGCCACAACTAAATATTTTCTCACCCAAGCAGCCGCAGCTGCCCTAATTCTATTTGCTAGTATCAACAACGCTTGACTTACAGGAGAGTGAGCAACCCTTGTTTCTATAGACCCCCTTTCAACCACCCTCCTTTCAATTGCCTTAACTATTAAACTAGGCCTAGCACCCTTCCACTTTTGACTACCCGATGTCCTCCAAGGATTAACACTTAATACAGGACTAATCTTATCTACCTGACAAAAACTTGCTCCTATTAGCCTACTTTACATTATATCACCTCATCTAAATACACCTCTAATTCTCACCCTAGCAACACTATCCACACTAATTGGGGGGTGGGGGGGCTTGAACCAAACCCAAATTCGAAAAATTATAGCATACTCCTCAATTGCCCATCTTGGATGAATTACAGTTATCTTAACAACACAACCAAAGCTTACTATTTTCGCCCTAGCCATCTACCTAATTTCAACCACTCTAATATTTCTTACCTTCAATCTCATGTCAACAACTAAAATTTCTACCCTTGCCACTTCATGAGTTAAAAATCCATTTCTTGCAGCTCTAACCCCTCTTAGCCTCCTCTCCTTAGGAGGACTTCCCCCAATATCTGGCTTCATGCCTAAATGATTTATCCTCACTGAATTAACCAAACAAAGCACGATTGTCATTGCTACAATTATAACACTCTCGTCCCTGCTAAGCCTATTTTTTTATCTTCGCCTCTCCTACTCCCTAGCACTAACAATTTCACCAAATTTTTTTTATTCCTCCCCTATCTGACGAATGAAAACAAACCTCAATCTAATTATCCCAATTACCCTAACCCTCTCATTTTTACTCCTCCCCATTTCACCATCCTTAATTAACCTTCTCTAGGAACTTAGGATAACAAGACCAGGAGCCTTCAAAGCCCCCAGCAGGAGTTAAAACCTCCTAGTTTCTGTAAGACTTGCAGATTGTTTATTCTACATCTTCTGGTTGCAAACCAAATACTTTACTTAAGCCAAAGTCTTCTAGAAGAGCAGGCCTTGATCCTACAACATTTTAGTTAACAGCTAAAAACTCCATCCAGCGAGCTTTCTTCTACTTCTCCCGCCTACGGGACGAGCGGGAGAAGCCCCGGCGAAATTACTCGCGTCTTCGGATTTGCAATCCGATGTGTCTACACCACAGAGCTTGATAAGAAAAGGACTCTAACCTTTGTCTTCAGGGCTACAACCTGCCGCCTACTCGGCCATCTTACCCGTGGCAATTTCCCGTTGATTCTACTCAACTAATCACAAAGACATTGGCACCCTCTACCTAATTTTTGGTGCCTGAGCCGGAATAGTCGGAACTGGTCTAAGCATCTTAATTCGCACAGAATTAAGTGGACCAGGAACCTTACTAGAAAATGATCAAATTTATAATGTTATCGTTACTGCACACGCTTTTGTAATAATTTTTTTTATGGTCATACCCGTGATGATTGGGGGATTTGGCAATTGACTTGTTCCCTTAATAATTGGGGCCCCGGACATAGCCTTCCCTCGAATAAATAACATAAGCTTTTGACTTCTCCCACCATCCTTTCTTCTCCTTCTTATATCGTCCGCCGTTGAACACGGAGCCGGAACAGGATGAACAGTCTACCCCCCTCTCGCAGGAAATCTAGCTCATGCCGGAGCTTCTGTAGACCTAACTATCTTTTCACTCCATCTAGCAGGTGTATCCTCTATTCTTGGGGCAGTTAACTTTATTACAACAATCCTTAATATAAAACCTCCCGCTATAACTCAATACCAAACACCTTTATTTGTGTGATCAGTACTAATTACAGCAGTACTTCTTCTTCTCTCCCTTCCCGTTCTCGCTGCAGGGATTACAATGCTTTTAACAGACCGAAATTTAAACACCACCTTCTTTGACCCAGCAGGGGGAGGAGACCCAATTTTATATCAACATCTTTTCTGATTTTTTGGACACCCAGAAGTGTATATTCTTATTCTCCCAGGATTTGGCATGATCTCTCATATCGTAATATATTATTCAGGCAAAAAAGAACCCTTTGGTTATATAGGAATGGTCTGGGCCATGCTATCCATTGGGCTACTAGGCTTTATCGTCTGGGCCCACCACATATTTACAGTAGACTTAAATACTGATACCCGAGCCTATTTTACCTCAGCCACAATAATTATTGCCATTCCCACAGGAGTCAAAGTATTTAGCTGGCTGGCCACTATATTTGGGGGAACAATTAAATGAGAAGCCGCAATACTCTGAGCTATAGGGTTTATCTTCCTATTTACAGTGGGCGGATTAACGGGAATTATTCTGGCCAACTCCTCCCTAGACATTGTCCTCCATGATACATATTACGTCGTAGCTCATTTCCACTATGTTCTCTCCATAGGTGCTGTATTCGCAATTATAGGTGGCTTTGTTCACTGATTCCCACTATTTACAGGATATACCCTTCACGAAACCTGAACAAAAGTACATTTTGGCGTAATATTTCTAGGTGTCAATCTAACCTTTTTTCCTCAACATTTTTTAGGACTAGCAGGAATACCCCGTCGCTACTCAGACTACCCAGATGCCTACGGCCCATGAAACTCAGTTTCATCTGTAGGTTCCTTAATCTCCCTTGTAGCTGTGGTGTTGATAATATTTATTATCTGAGAAGCCTTCTCCACTAAACGTGAAGTCCTCATAACTGAATTAACACCTACTAATTTAGAATGACTCCACGGATGTCCCCCACCTTACCACACATTTGAAGAACCAACCTTTGTCCAAACCCAGTTAATTACGGTCGAGAAAAGAAGGAATTGAACCCCCCTTACCTGATTTCAAGCCAGGCGCATTACCAATCTGCCACTTTCTTTAATGAAGTGTTAGTAAATTATTACATCACCTTGTCAAGGTGAAGTAGCTGACTGACCCTCAGCACATTTCTATGGCCAACCACCTCCAATTTGGCTTCCAAGACCCCGCTTCTCCAGTAATAGAAGAGTTAATATTTTTTCACGACCATGCAATAATAGTAATTGTTTTTATTAGTACCTTAGTTCTCTACACTATTGCCAACATAGCCACAACTAAATTAACTAATACTAATGCAGTTGATGCCCAACAAATTGAGATAGTCTGAACAGTCATCCCCGCTATTGTTCTTCTCTCCATCGCATTTCCCTCACTACGCCTACTTTACTTTATAGATGGCCCCTCACAATTTCATCTCACCATCAAAGCTGTAGGCCATCAGTGATATTGAAGTTATGAGTATGGTGACTTCAAAGATGTTGCTTTCGACTCCTACATGCTTAATACATCAGACCTTCCACTTGGTTTTATTCGCCTCTTAGACGTAGATAATCGTATAGTTGTACCGATAGAAGCAACTATTCGTGTTCTTGTTACTTCAGAAGATGTCCTCCACTCATGAGCCATTCCATCTATAGCAGTTAAATCAGATGCTATCCCAGGACGATTAAATCAAACTTCATTTACCTCTATTCGTCCAGGATACTTCTACGGTCAATGCTCTGAAATCTGCGGAGCTTATCACAGCTTTATACCAATTGTTGTTGAAGCCATTCACTATGCTAGCTTCAAATCCTGAATTTTATCCCAAAAAACTTCACTAAGAAGCTAGACAGGAACAAGCGATAGCCTTTTAAGCTATTATGGGTGGCTCCTAACCACCCTTAGTGAGTGCCCCAACTCAACCCAGCCCCATGATTTATGATCTTAGTCTCTTCTTGACTAATTTTTCTGATTCTACTAATTCCTAAAATTAAAGGATTTAAATTTTTTGACAACCCTTTACCTCCTACTGTACAGATCCAAGAACATCACTGACCCTGACTATGAGCTTAAGCCTATTTGACCAATTTTCAACTCCCTTCATCCTAGGTCTCCCTCTAATTCTAATTGCCATACTAATACCTTCATCCTTTCTCCTTCCCCAGTCATCCCGCTGACTAAATAACCTAATTTTACTTCTTCAGACCTACATATTAGCTAACGGCACAAAACAAATCTTCTCCCCAATTAATGAAGGAGGCCACAAATGAGCTCTGATTCTAATAACTCTATTAACCTATCTCTTAACCCTAAACCTCCTAGGACTTCTCCCTTACACCTTTACCCCCACTACCCAACTATCTATAAATATAGCATTTGCAGTCCCATTGTGGTTAGCTACAGTAATCTTAGGAATGCGAAACCAACCCTCCATATCTTTAGCGCACTTCCTCCCCATCGGCACCCCCACACCTTTAATTCCAGTTATAATTCTCATTGAGTCTATTAGCCTTATTATTCGTCCCCTGGCTTTAGGTGTCCGACTGACCGCCAATTTAACTGCAGGTCACCTTCTTATTCAACTTGTATCAATAGCAGCTTTTGCCTTTATTAACACCTCCTTGACTGCTTCCGCCCTCATTACCACTCTTCTTTATTTACTTACTTTGCTTGAAGTAGCTGTAGCAATAATTCAAGCTTATGTCTTCGTTTTACTAATTAGCCTCTATCTCCAAGAGAATTCTTATGGCCCACCAAGCTCACGCCTATCACATAGTAGACCCCAGCCCCTGACCTCTTACAGGGGCCTTAGCCGCCCTACTCTTAACCTCTGGTTTAGCCCTCTGATTTCACCTCAATAAAACAATAATTTTATCTTTAGGATTAATCCTAATACTTCTCACTATATTCCAATGATGACGAGATGTTGTTCGAGAAGCCACCTTCCAAGGACATCACACCATCCCAGTACAAAAAGGCTTGCGTTTCGGAATAATCCTGTTTATTACTTCAGAAGTCTTCTTCTTTATTGGATTTTTTTGGGCATTCTACAACGCCAGCCTATCCCCTGCAGTTGAAGTGGGACAACTTTGACCTCCCGCAGGCATCCTTCCACTCAATCCATTTGAAGTCCCACTTTTAAACACTGCCGTACTATTAGCCTCAGGGGTAACGGTAACCTGAGCACACCATAGCATTATAGAAGGGAATCATAAAGAAGCCCTCCAATCATTGACACTTACGGTTATTCTTGGGCTTTACTTTACTGTTCTTCAAGCCATAGAATACTACGAAGCCCCCTTTACAATCGCTGACGGTATTTACGGCACAACTTTCTTTGTTGCAACAGGATTTCATGGCCTTCATGTTATTATTGGCTCGCTTTTCCTATTTGCTTGCCTTTTCCGTTTAGCTTTTTATCACTTTACTACCGCCCATCATTTTGGATTTGAAGCCGCAGCTTGATACTGACACTTTGTAGACGTAGTATGATTATTCCTATATATCTCAATTTACTGATGAGGATCTTACCTCTTTAGTACAACTAGTACATGTGACTTCCAATCACATAATCTTGGTTAAACTCCAAGAAAAGGTATTGATTTTATCCCTAATTATTATTTCTTTAACCCTAACTCTAATTTTAGCTTTCATCAGCTTTTGACTTCCCTCAATCACTCCTGACTCAGAAAAGCTTTCACCATACGAATGCGGATTTGACCCCATAGGGTCAGCCCGTCTTCCATTTTCTATACGCTTCTTTCTAGTGGCTATTCTATTCCTTCTTTTTGACCTTGAAATTGCCCTTTTATTGCCTACCCCATGAGCCATTCACCTTCCCACCCCTCTACAAACATTTCTTTGAGCCACATTAATTATTGTTATTCTTACCCTGGGCCTAGTTTATGAATGAATTCAGGGAGGGTTAGAGTGGGCTGAGTAGGCAGGTAGTTCGTCTAAACAAGATAGTTGATTTCGACTCAACAGATTTTGGTTAAATTCCAAAACCACCTTAAAGTGCTTTACATTTATTTGGCTTTTGGTTCATCTTTCATGCTAGGCCTCCTAGGACTAGCTTTTCACCGCATACATTTGCTTTCAGCTCTTCTATGTTTGGAAGGCACTATACTCTCTCTTTACTTAGGTGTTTCTCTGTGATCTTCACATATAACTCTCCCCTCCTTTGCTATTATTCCCATACTTATTTTAACATTCTCCGCCTGTGAAGCGGGAACTGGTCTTGCACTAATAGTTGCAACAACCCGCACCCACGGGACAGATAACCTACAAAACCTTAATCTATTAAAATGCTAACAATCCTAATTTCATCAGTTCTACTCTTACCCTCTGCTTGACTTGTACCAAAGTCATGGCTTTGGCCAGTTTTAACTGCCCAGAGCTTATTTATTGCTTCAATCAGCACTAAACTTCTTCAAAACCACACATTTGTTCCCATACTTAATATTAATATTTTATGAAATGACGATTTATCCTCCCCTCTTTTGTCCCTAACCTGCTGACTCCTACCATTATTAATTCTAGCGGGCTCAGTAACAAAATATGATGAACCTACAATTCGTCAACGCATTTATATTACAAATATAATTCTTCTCCAAATTTTTTTAGTTATGGCTTTTTCTGCTTACGACTTTATGCTATTTTATATTATATTTGAAGCCACAATTATTCCAACGTTATTTATCATCACACGTTGGGGCCCCCAAGGTGAACGTCTCACAGCAGGCTCCCACTTCATGTTCTATACATTAATTGGCTCCCTCCCTCTACTTATTGCCCTTATTTACCTCTGGCACACCGCAGGGTCCCTAGTATTCCCCATACTTTATTACCTCCCCCCTATTCCCTCATCTCCATGAGCATACAAACTGTTAGGACTAGCCTGTCTACTGGCTTTTTTAATTAAAATACCACTTTATGGTGTGCACCTCTGACTTCCCAAAGCACACGTCGAAGCCCCTATCCCAGGCTCTATAGTTCTTGCTGCAATCCTACTAAAACTTGGAGGTTATGGCATAATACGTATAGCACTTGAATATGATCCGGCCCTGAAACCCATTACTTACCCATTTATTATCTTAGCCCTTTGAGGACTAGTTATAACAGGCTTTATTTGCCTCCGACAAACAGACATAAAATCTTTTATTGCCTACTCTTCTGTGGGTCACATAGGAATTGTTATTGCCGGCATCTTAATTGAAACTCCACTTGGATTCCACGGTGCTCTAACTGTCATAATTGCTCACGGATTTATTTCATCATTACTCTTTTATTTAACTAACGCATCCTACGAACGAACTCACACCCGAACAATTATCCTTATGCGAGGCCTTAAAATCTTTGTTCCATTGCTAACCCTCTGATGATTTCTTGCCATTTTAGCTAATATGGCTTTCCCTCCTACCCCTAATTTTATTGGAGAAATTGCCCTAATTCAAGCCCTGTACGAATGAGCCACTCCAACCTTTATTACAACAGGACTTGCCATAATTGTTACAGCCTGATACTCCTTGCACTTCTTTGTAGCCATTGCTCACGGAACAGTAACCAAGAATGTATTTATATACCCCCCAGATTTAACTCAAGAGCAAATTATTGCCCTTCTTCACCTACTTCCATTACTGCTCCTATCCCTAAAACCCATTATTCTTGCATTAGCAGTCTCTTCTTGTAAACATAGTTTAAACAATAACACTAGATTGTGATTCTAGAAATAGAAGTTAAACTCTTCTTGTTAACCGAACCTGTGAGGGATCAACAAGACACTGCTAATTTCTTGATACCAAAGTTCAACTCTTTGGCAGGCTCGGCTTTTAAAGGAAAATAGTCTATCCATTGGTCTTAGGAACCAAAAACCCTTGGTGCAAATCCAAGTGAAAGCTGTGAATACCCCTCTGATCTTTAATTCAATTATTCTTTTGACACTCCTAACTCTTTTCTACCCTCTTTTTTTGCCCCTATTTAATCTCAAGCCCCCCACCTCTTCAACCGTCAAAAATCTCATTAAACAGACCTTCTTCATAAGTCTTATTCCCCTACTCATCTTCATAGACCAAGGAACAGAATCAGTGATTACCAACTTCCACTGGATAAGCATGAGCAATCTAGATATCTTTATGAGCTTCAAGTTTGACATCTACTCCATTTTCTTTATACCTATTGCCTTTTTTGTCACCTGATCTATTCTTGAGTTTTCCTCTTGATATATAGCTTCTGATCCCCACATGAACCTCTTCTTTAAGTATCTTCTACTATTTTTAATTACAATAATTATTCTTGTTACCGCCAATAACCTTATACAGTTTCTTTTGGGGTGGGAAGGAGTGGGGATTATATCTTTTATTCTCATTGGATGGTGACACGCCCGATCAGATGCTAGTACAGCAGCGCTACAAGCAGTTATTTATAACCGAATTGGAGATGTAGGCCTAATTCTTAGCATAGTCTGAATCGCAACAAATCTAAACTCATGAGAAATTACACAAATCTTTATACTATTTGATCCTAACATAATTACCCCTTTATTAGGATTTATTTTAGCTGCAACAGGCAAATCAGCCCAATTTGGCCTTCACCCATGACTGCCTGCCGCTATAGAAGGTCCAACACCTGTTTCCGCCTTACTTCATTCCAGCACTATAGTTGTTGCCGGAATTTTTTTATTAATTCGCATCCACCCCGCCCTTGAAAAAAATACTACTGCCCTTACACTATGTCTTTGCCTGGGAGCCCTTACAACCTTATTTACAGCGGCTTGTGCCCTCACACAAAATGATATCAAAAAAATTATCGCATTCTCTACTTCCAGCCAACTAGGTCTGATAATGGTCACTATTGGACTTAATTACCCCCAATTAGCCTTTTTTCATATCTGTACACACGCCTTCTTTAAGGCAATATTGTTTCTTTGCGCTGGTTCCCTAATTCACGGCCTTAATGATGAACAAGACATCCGTAAGATAGGCGGACTTCAAAATGCCCTTCCAATTACTACTTCTTGTTTAACTATTGGAAGCTTAGCCCTAACAGGGACTCCCTTCCTTGCTGGATTTTTCTCAAAAGACGCTATTATTGAATCCCTAAATACCTCTCTAATTAACTCATGAGCCCTCCTCTTGACCCTATTAGCCACTTCATTCACAGCGGTCTACAGCTTTCGCATTATTTTCTTTGTTTCAATGCACCACCCCCGATCAAATTCTCTTCTACCAATTAATGAAAACAACCCCTCAGCCACTAACCCTATTAAACGCCTCGCTTGAGGAAGCATTTTCTCCGGATTCCTTATTTTTCTAAACATAACCCCCATTAAATCTTTAACCCTATCAATACCTATGTACATCAAACTTGCCGCCCTAGTAGTAACAATTTTAGGATTTCTTGCAGCCATAGATATTTCTAAACAAACAAAGCTACAAATGACTACCCCCTATCAAAACCTCCACTCATTTTCTAATCTCCTGGGCTACTACCCATCTATTATGCATCGATTTATCCCCCTTAATAATTTAAATTTTGCCCAAAATGTTTCAACCCATTTAATTGATACCACCTGATTAGAAAAATCTGGCCCACAAGGCATCTCTGACCACCAAACCTCCATAGCATCAAACGTATCCTCCGTTCAACAGGGGACACTTAAAGCCTACCTCTCTCTAACCCTCCTATCTGCAATAGTATTAATTTTTTTCTACCTATAAGTTACCCTGACAGCCCGCAACGCACCTTTATATTGCCCCCGGCTCAATTCAAGCACAATAAATAATGTTAAAAGTAAAACTCACCCCCCAATAAATAGCAACCACCCCCCGTTTACGTATAATATTGATACTCCCCCTCAATCACCCTGAACTACCCCAAATTTTAACCCCTCACTCACCTTCTCCATCTTAACCCCCCCTACACTATAAATTCCAACCCCTAACAAAACTATATAAACTACTACATATCACCCTACAACTCAACTTCCCCAGGCCTCTGGGTACGGCTCAGCTGTTAAAGCAGCAGAATAAGCAAATACCACCATTATTCCCCCCAAATATACTAAGAATAAAACTATTGATAAAAATGACGCTCCCATACTTATAATTACCCAACACCCAGCTGCTGACACTACAACTAATCCTAAGGCAGCAAAATAAGGGGACGGATTAGACGCAACTGCTACTAACCCCAACACTACACAAATTAAAAAAAATGACATTAAATAAATCATTATTTCCCCCAGGACTCTAACCCAGACCTGTGACACGAAAAATCACTGTTGTTACTCAACTATAGAAACTTATGATTAACCTCCGAAAAACCCACCCTCTTATTAAAATTGTAAACAACTCCCTCATTGACCTTCCCACCCCACCCAACATTTCTGCCTGATGAAACTTCGGCTCACTTCTCGGTACCTGCCTAATTATCCAAATCATCACGGGGTTATTTCTGGCCATACACTATATTCCTGATACATCCCTCGCCTTCTCCTCCGTTATTCACATTTGCCGAGACGTAAACTACGGCTGATTAATCCGAGGTATTCACGCTAACGGGGCAACCTTCTTTTTTATTTGCATCTACCTCCACATCGGACGGGGACTCTATTATGGATCCTTTATTAACAAAGAAGCCTGAAACATCGGAATTGTTCTTCTATTCTTAACCATAGCCACTGCCTTCATAGGCTATGTACTTCCCTGAGGACAAATGTCGTTCTGAGGGGCAACAGTAATTACAAATCTTCTTTCCGCTTTTCCGTACATTGGAAACGGACTTGTCCAATGAATTTGAGGGGGGTATTCCGTAGACAGCCCCACTCTAACTCGATTTTTTACAATTCATTTCCTCCTCCCCTTCTTAATTGCAGCACTTACTATTATTCACCTCTTATTTGTACATCAAGAAGGATCCTCTAACCCTCTGGGTCTAAATGCTAATGCTGACAAAATTTCCTTCCATCCCTACTACTCCTACAAAGATTTTGTCGGAATCGCAATCATGCTCCTCGCTCTCCTACTGCTTACACTTTTTTGACCCAATCTTCTAACTGACCCAGACAACTTTACTAGCGCTAATCCCCTTGTTACTCCCCCACATATCAAACCAGAATGGTACTTCTTATTTGCCTACGCTATTCTCCGTTCAATTCCTAACAAACTAGGCGGTGTTCTTGCCCTCGCCTTCTCCATTATAGCCTTAATTTTAATCCCAATAATTCACACCTCCCTCCAACGAAGCTATGCATTTCGACCCTTTTCTAAATACTTCTTCTGGGTTCTTATTGCCGATACCTTAATGCTTACTTGAATTGGAGGACAGCCAGTAGAGGACCCCTACGTCCTGGTTGGTCAACTAGCCTCATGCATTTACTTTCTCACCCTTATTATTGCTATCCCCCTTCTAGGGTGGCTGGAAAATAAATCCATAAATTGATAGTCCCGGTAGCTTATTCTAAAGCATTGGTCTTGTAAACCAAAGATTGAGATATAATTCTTCTCCCAGGACTTCGCGACTAAAGGACTCTAACCTCTATCTCTGGCCCCCAAAGCCATCATTATAATTTAACTAAGTCGCGATATATGTCTAATAGGGCATATCCCTACAGACCACATGAATTTTCTTTTCCCTCTAACTTTACCTTCATTTTACATCTATAGATGCTTTTTCCACTATATATGTCTAATAGGGCATTATCCCTACAGACCACATGAATTTTCTTTTCCCTCTAACTTTACCTTCATTTTACATCTATAGATGCTTTTTCCACTATATATGTCTAATAGGGCATTATCCCTACAGACCACATGAATTTTCTTTTCCCTCTAACTTTACCTTCATTTTACATCTATAGATGCTTTTTCCACTATATATGTCTAATAGGGCATTATCCCTACAGACCACATGAATTTTCTTTTCCCTCTAACTTTACCTTCATTTTACATCTATAGATGCTTTTTCCACTATATATGTCTAATAGGGCATTATCCCTACAGACCACATGAATTTTCTTTTCCCTCTAACTTTACCTTCATTTTACATCTATAGATGCTTTTTCCACTATATATGTCTAATAGGGCATTATCCCTACAGACCACATGAATTTTCTTTTCCCTCTAACTTTACCTTCATTTTACATCTATAGATGCTTTTTCCACTATATATGTCTAATAGGGCATTATCCCTACAGACCACATGAATTTTCTTTTCCCTCTAACTTTACCTTCATTTTACATCTATAGATGCTTTTTCCACTATATATGTCTAATAGGGCATTATCCCTACAGACCACATGAATTTTCTTTTCCCTCTAACTTTACCTTCATTTTACATCTATAGATGCTTTTTCCACTATATATGTCTAATAGGGCATTATCCCTACAGACCACATGAATTTTCTTTTCCCTCTAACTTTACCTTCATTTTACATCTATAGATGCTTTTTCCACTATATATGTCTAATAGGGCATTATCCCTACAGACCACATGAATTTTCTTTTCCCTCTAACTTTACCTTCATTTTACATCTATAGATGCTTTTTCCACTATATATGTCTAATAGGGCATTATCCCTACAGACCACATGAATTTTCTTTTCCCTCTAACTTTACCTTCATTTTACATCTATAGATGCTTTTTCCACTATATATGTCTAATAGGGCATTATCCCTACAGACCACATGAATCTTTACAACTACCATTGGTTAATATTACCTTAATTGAATTTCAACACGAATATTCTTTAATACAATATCCCCATAATCACCTAAAGCGAGTTCAACTAAAAATTATTCAACCCCAAAACTTACAAACACCATGGATATCCACCTAGATCAATTAACCTTACTTGACAGACTTAAGTATTATTAATTTTTATAACAATGTATAATCCCATCATATTTTAAATAACCCTGAAAGCCCATCATCCCTAAATATTTCACTAAGAACCTTCATCGTTTCTTGCATAATACCTAGATGGCCCATGATAACCCTAACTGTGTTCAGGTGTTTGGATGATCTTACCTTCCGGTGGATCAGCCACAAGTTGACCCTTCAGCCCGATTCAGGAGGCCTCTGTTGGATGTGAATCTCAAGTACTTTAATTGTTTTCCAACCATTCCGTGGTCTTCACGAGGCCTCTCTCGTTATGGTGGTTGGTCTAGATGGCCCATGATAACCCTAACTGTGTTCACAGGCTATTGGTAGGAAAAAAAAGGGGGCTAAGCACCTGGCAACCCAAGTGCCTCAAACACTCTTACAAGGTTGAACATTATATTATGTTTCAGGACGTTCCCCCTTATTAAAGGTCGCTGAGCCGTGAATGCTCGATTGACATGATCCCCTTAATTTTTTTCACATTTATACCTCTATCACCAGGGTTATACCAAATTTTCTTGAAATTTTTCTCGGTAAACCCCCCCTACCCCCCCTTGCTGAGCCTCAAAAATTTTTCTCTTGTCAAACCCCCGAAATCCAAGAAACCTTTAAGTATCCCCAAGGAGACCTTCACGTACCGTCCTCCAGTACATGCCCATTTTTTTTACTGCACAAGCCTGCCCTTAAATCTAGAGCCCCAATCACTTTACACATTGTACTATTTGCCCAACAATATGTTTATACTAATCTGTGTACCCATATTTAGTACTAACACACAGATGTTTGTACTGATATGTAAGCTTTTTACATATTATAACGCATCTGTTTGTACTAACATATGGTACTTTGTACATTTTCGTACGAACCG